CCAATTCTAATCGAAATTGAAAGGGTTAGAATGAAATCATAAAAATATGTATACTTTATTTTATTATGGTATTTACTTGGGATTGTAGTTCAATTGGTCAGAGCACCGCCCTGTCAAGGCGGAAGCTGCGGGTTCGAGCCCCGTCAGTCCCGACGAATCCAAATCCAATAAAAAACTATATCAATTCATCTCTCTATTTTTTGTGAAAAGAAGTCCAAATAACATAATTTCATTCCCAACAGTGATCCCTCTTCTTTTTTTCTTTTTCGTTTCACATTTATCATCAACCAAATGGGGGAATTTCCATTTCTTCGACTAGTACCGATTCGATTGATGGGAGAGAGGCATATGTGGATTAGTACAATTATTATATTATTAGCATCAGATTCAGGATTCCACGGGATACCGTACTGTACTGGGTCTGGCTTTTTCAATTACTCCCGATCTGTGAAATATGAAATAGAGTAGAGTATTGTATGTTTCCCGGGAGTACATACATAAATGGAATTTGTACAATATAAAAAAAATTGAACATAGTTACTGTGTTGTGTATAGAATAGTATAGAATACTTTTTTTTTAAGATTAAAATAAAAGTATATCCTTTTCGGGCCCTATTTTGTGTAACCTCAATTTCAAATTTTACTAATTTGAAATAATCTATCTCATTCAAATTTCGCATTGAGCTTTTGATATATGCGTCCCATTACTAATCCAATGAAAGAGGATATTCAAAAAATAAAGATCAAACAAGGATCACTTTTTTATTAGCGAGGTAATGAATTTTTTTTTATAAGGGTTTTTCCTTGAAAGAACAAACTTTTTAAATTTATATATAAATATATAAAAAAATAGTTAATTTGATGGAATATTCGATTTTTTTATACCGGAATTTGTACTCGTCTTTATCATACTTCTTTTGTTTTCCAAGAAGATTGGATCATTAAAAAAAGGAGTTTATAACTTAGCTCCTTCCTTTTTTTCATTGAGCTTCTATTGTTTGTTGGGGTTTGTTTAGACCCAATGGTAAGTGGAAAGGCGGTTAGATGATACTTCATCAGATGATTGTACAAAGAGGGCGGTAGGTTATAGAAAAGAAAGAATGGAAAAGAATGATAAATAAATAAAGGAATTATTGATTGTATCGGGAATCAAATTTTGAGTTCAGTATGGATAAAAGATCGTCCTATGTTATACTATTCAATTCTTGACGATGAATCGATTTGATAGCTCCGATATTGTTATTCATGATATTGATCCGATTCGATATCATCGAGATGTAATGCATCCCATTGAATTTACAGGCGAAAGATTTATTATCTCTATGGGATTAACTCCCGAGTTATTGCGAATTAAAGAAAAATTAAACAATGAGATTATGGAAGTAAATATTCTCGCATTTATTGCTACTGCACTGTTTATTCTAGTTCCTACTGCTTTTTTACTTATAATATACGTAAAAACAGTCAGCCAAGGTGATTAATTTGAATTAAACTTGATTTTTTATTTCTTATCAATAATTGCAGAGAAGAAAAGGATAAAAATTTCGCGTCTTAAATGAAATGGGCAGACTAGAATCAGTCGTATTCTATGAGATACGATAGTATGGTAGAAAGATTCAGATATTTCTTTCTACCATACTATCTAGTATTGTTATTGTAGTGTATAAAGTTGTATTGTAATGCGGGTTAATTTAATATAGATTAATATAGATCAATCTACAATAGTATCATCATATTCCTTTTCTATATATATAGAAATCGATTAAATTACGTATATATAATATATATAGTGATAATGTATATTATATAGTATCCCAATTCTATTTCTTTGCTTTATCTATTTGTATTTAATTTGTGTTGATTTGAATTAAATTAATTTGAAATAATCGAAAGCTACTTTTACGATTAGAATTCCTAGATTTCTGATTATTTTCAATATGAATCCCGATCGAAAGAATCAATGACTTCTTCGATGGGTATAATAAAATAATCTTTTAGTTAGCATTCCGACGAAGAAGTCATTGATTGAGGAGTTGACAAATGATCCATGGGAACTTCTTCGGATTTCGAAAAAGATTAGTAAAACCCGTCGACTTTTAACATTTGAACCATGATATGAAATGGGTTCAATAAAACAAGCAAAACATAAATAAAATTTCTAAAATAGTAAAACTAAAACAAGCGGCGCAATATGTGACTCGCCCAAGACAATATTTTAGGATGTGCAGTATCTCGTTGGACAACTACTATGTTGTTTCCCAATGTGTATCCACGTAATGGAATAACCGAATTGTTTTCTCTTTGATCTTTGAACAGTAAAGAGGTAAACAAAATAAAAAAAAGTTCCGTTCTTCCTCATGGTCCATATCTAACTTTGGTAAGAGTCAGTTCATCGAAATAGAAAATTTATGAAGAATTCAGTTGGAATAAATTTCCTACCATTTGTATTCCTTTTACTTTTTTTACTTTCAAAATACGAACACGGAAATAATTGAAATAT